TATATATAATAATACAAATAATAAAGTATAATATAAATAATAAAGAGCCCTGGGTTAATAGAAACTGAGGAGATTGACTCGGGAACCCATTTTGTTGGGAGCTCCGTTGCAGAGTTCAGGCCTAACCATTAATAGAGAAGCTATAGGAACGACGAAACCTGTGACTATATAAGATTCAACTATTAAAATATAAATAAAATAGAAAAGAAAAATGAATCCTAATGATTCATCGGGCGGGATGGCGGAACGAACCAAGAACAAATTGATTTACTCTGAGAGGTCATGGATTGATCCTACGAATGAAGCAGGAAAGAGTCAATATCCGCCCGCGAAACCCTTATTTATTTATTGTATTACAATACAATATTGTCTTGACTCGATAAGAGTAAAATAAAAAAAAATAGAGATTCGTTATAAAAAATAAGCATTATCTTTATCTATAAATATACACATCTAGCCATATATGGAGCTTCCTATGTAATAAATGAAATATCAATAAATCCCATTACTTAGTTTAGTGTACTAATTATTAAATGGATGTGTATCCGTATCGAATCTTTTCATTCGCGAGGAGCTGGATGAGAGGAAACTCTCATGTCCGGTTCTGTAGTAGAGGTGGGATTAAGAAAAAACCATCAACTATAACCCTAAAAGAACTAGATTTCGTAAGCACCATAGAGGAAGAATGAAGGGAATATCTTGTCGGGGCAATCATATTTGTTTCGGCAGATACGCTCTTCAGGCACTTGAACCCGCTTGGATCACAGCTAGACAAATAGAAGCAGGGCGAAGAGCAATGGCACCATATGCGCGTCGTGGTGGAAAAATATGGATACGTATATTTCCAGACAAACCTGTTACAATAAGACCCACGGAAACACGTATGGGTTCGGGGAAAGGATCTCCCGAATATTGGGTATCCGTTGTTAAACCAGGCCGAATACTTTATGAAATGGGTGGAGTATCAGAAACTGTAGCCAGAGCAGCTATTGAGATAGCTGCGTGCAAAATGCCTATACGAACTCAATTTATTATTTCAGGATAGGGATATAGAACTAAAGATAAACAAAAGGGGTATTGAGGATGAAAAAACAACCGCGGGTTTATTTATTTCTAGACAAACACTATTTCTTTTTTTTCTCATTCTTTGCATTGAAATAACAGATTCAAATAAAAATGATATGATTCAACCTCAGACCCTTTTGAATGTAGCAGATAACAGCGGAGCTCGAGAATTGATGTGTATTCGAATCATAGGAGCCGGTAATCATCGATATGCTCATATTGGTGACGTTATTGTTGCTGTAATCAAAGAAGCAGTGCCCAATATGCCTCTAGAAAGATCAGAAGTAATTAGAGCTGTAATTGTACGTACATGTAAAGAACTCAAACGTGACAACGGTATGATAATACGATATGATGACAATGCTGCGGTTGTCATTGATCAAGAAGGAAATCCAAAAGGAACTCGAGTTTTTGGCGCGATTGCTCGGGAATTGAGACAGTTGAATTTTACTAAAATAGTTTCATTAGCTCCTGAAGTATTATAAATACTAGTAGATGAAACTATGATATAGTTATAGTAGGATATCTGAAATGGATTAAATTAGTAGATTGTGTTTCACGCATATACTTTTCATAATTGAAATTAAATAATTCAAAATAAAAAAACATGTTGATTATATCAAAATTAAGAAGCACCAATAATTAGAATTCGTCATGGGCAGAGACGCTATTGCTGATATAATAACTTCTATAAGAAATGCTGACATGAGTAAAAATGGAACGGTTCGAATAGCATCCACTAATATCACCGAAAACATTGTTAAAATACTCCTACGAGAAGGCTTTATTGAAAACGTTCGGAAACATCAGGAAAGTAACAAAGATTTCTTGGTTTCAACCTTGCGCCATAGAAAGACTAGGAAAGGAATATATAGAACTATTTTAAAACGTATCAGTCGACCTGGTCTACGAATCTATTCCAACTATCAAAAAATTCCTAAGATTTTAGGTGGAATGGGAATTGTAATTCTTTCCACTTCTCGAGGCATAATGACAGATCGAGAAGCTAGACTAGAAAAAATTGGAGGAGAAATTTTGTGCTATATATGGTAATCTTCCTCCGGTATCCTAATTTGATCTCTAACTTCCAATTTGTGAAATAGAGAGGAAAAGTAAGTTATATAACTCTTCCTCCATTAGTTGATGATATTTCAAGGGGTTACCTGGATGAAAGAACAAAAATGGATTCATGAAGGTTTAATTACTGAATCACTTCCCAACGTCCCGGGTCCATTTAGATAATGAAGATCTAATTCTAGGTTATATTTCAGGGAGGATCCGACCCAGTTTGATACGGATACTGCCGGGAGATAGAGTCAAAATAAAAATAAGTCGGTATGATTCAACTAGAGGACGTATAATTTATAGACTCCGCAACAAAGATTCGAGCGATTAGATGATTTTTGAAAACATTCCTTTGGTGAGAGATACAACT